TAAACCCCCCTAAGAACTGTATATGAGACTTTCATCTCGTACAGCTCAAGCAGACACACCCAAATACTGATTAAAAGAGGTAGAGAATAGAAAGTTGCAAACTTCTTAATCCCCTGTTTTCTTTTTTCGGAAGATAGGAAGGAATACAAATCCAAAAGTTCTTCTTTAGTGTTCATAATGCCAAAATATCAAGTCGGCGCATTCGTCTTTCTCTTGATTGTTACTACAGGCCTCTTGAATATTCTCTTTTCCTTTTTTCTTTCATTTGTTATTTTTGTATTTGTATATAATTATAATGCGACTTTTTTGCTTTTTTATCATTGATAGGAATTTCTCTTGTTAAGACCCTATGAATCGATGGAACCCCAGATTCATACTAGAACCACGATGATTCAATAAAACCCTAAAGCTAAGCACAAAGATTCCTTGAGTAAGAACCATTGGATCATCACTTATTAAATCAATAGGATAGGTATTATTTTATTATTATAACTAATAATACAAAAAAATTTGTCTGTTGGTTAAACAAAAAAGGCATCAAAAGGAGTTTGAACGAAAAAAGATTTCGATTTATACCTTCTAATTCTTTCTTTGAAAAGAAAATTTTTCTGAATCCGATCTCGAGGTCTGAATATTAAATATGAATCATAGTTCAAATATTGTTTGATCTATTTTAGCTATTCCGTGTTTCAGATACCAAAAAAAATATCCAACGAGGTATAACCATCTCTATCAGGATAAGATGACAGACTCATTTTCTGTATTATCAATAGGATCCATTCTAACAAGTCACACACTCATATTCCGGAAATACAGAAAGAAATTCCGCGATCGAACTACCAAAAGGGGATAAAAAAGGGGATAAAAATAGGAGTCTTAAAAACGCACTTTGTATTGTTTGTATTGAAAGGCTAGAACTTACCGGTTCTTTTGTCTTTCATTTTTTTGTTTTTGTGGATTTAATTCATTGAAATTCCATCCAGTAAAACGGAAGAATTATAAATTTCCAAAATAATAGAAAGGAATACTGCAAATAAAGCCATCGCAACTCCCATCAAAGGAGTAGTTCCCCACCCAGGAGCTACTTTACCATATTCCGAATTCAAGGGTTTCAAAAGAACCCCTACGGTAGTAGGTTTTGGACGAGATCTAGAACTACTCTCAACGGTTTGTGTAGCCATAAATTCGATTATATTCATTGAGATCTGTTGACTTTGTATACCATTCCGTTGTAAATAAATGATTTTATCATAGATCCATTGTGGTCTTAAAATTTTATAATAATGGAAACAGCAACCCTAGTCGCCATCTTTATATCTGGTTTACTTGTAAGTTTTACCGGGTATGCCTTATATACCGCTTTTGGGCAACCCTCTCAACAACTAAGAGATCCTTTCGAGGAACACGGAGATTAGTCGAAGTAATGAGCCTTCCAATATTGGAAGGCTCATTACTTCAATTGAAATAATGAAAAATCATTTCATTTTTTAGTTGAAATTTTAGGAGGTTCCCGAAAAAAAATAGCGAAAAAAATTATCCCTAGAGTAGAGACTAATAGAAATGTATAAACCAATGCTTCCATAGATTCGATTGTGGTTTACAATTATAGCTTCCATACCTGTTTACTTGAGATTATTTTCCCAATAATGATAACAAAACGGTGGTAATTCAAATCAAGATTGCTCTAGTATCCTCTGTCAAATCAAAAAATAGAAGCAAAAAAGCAATGTTGTATTAAACTCCTTGTCTTCTTGTAGTTGGGTCTCCAATTTTTTGGAATGCGCCAAATTCTACTTGAACATCCAAATCGGGGTCAATCCCAGCAAAAACATCTCTGAATAAGGTTCTAGACCCGTGCCAAATGTGTCCGAAGAAAAAGAGTAGGGCAAAGGAAGCATGGCCAAAAGTAAACCAACCTCTTGGACTACTGCGAAAAACACCATCTGATTTCAAAGTAGCACGGTCTAATTCGAAAATTTCACCCAATTGAGCACGCCTAGCATATTTTTTCACAGTAGCAGGATCGCTATAACTGACTCCGTTTAGTTCGCCGCCGTAAAACTCAACAGTTACACCTACTTGTTCAACGCTATACTTAGATTCTGCTCTTCTAAAAGGAACATCAGCTCTAACAATTCCGTCCCCGTCTATTAAAACGACCGGAAAGGTTTCAAAAAAAGTAGGCATACGTCGTACAAAGAGTTCGCGTCCGTCTTTATCTCGAAAAACGGGGTGTCCTAACCATCCAACCGCTATTCCATCGCCGTTGTCCATTGATCCCGCTCTAAATAATCCTCCTTTCGCTGGATTATTGCCAATGTAATCATAAAAAGCCAATTTCTCGGGAATTTTCGACCAAGCTTCTGATAAACTTTGATTTTCGGCTAGCCCAGCACTTACCCGTCGGTATATTTCTTGCTGAAAGTATCCCTGATCCCATTGATAACGAGTGGGTCCAAATAATTCGATCGGGGTAGTTGCTGAACCATACCACATAGTTCCTGCAACAACAAAAGCCGCAAAAAAGACAGCAGCGATACTACTAGAAAGAACGGTTTCAATATTGCCCATACGTAATCCTTTGTATAGGCGTTGAGGCGGACGGACGCTAAGATGGAATAGGCCGGCTAATATCCCTAATGTGCCTGCTGCAATATGATGAGAGGCTATTCCTCCTGGAACAAAAGGGTCAAAACCTTCCACGCCCCATGCGGGACTTACAGGTTGTACTTTTCCAGTTAGTCCATAAGGATCGGATACCCATATTCCAGGCCCGTACAAGCCTGTTACATGAAATGCACCAAAACCAAAACAAGCGACCCCGGAAAGAAATAAATGAATTCCAAAAATCTTAGGTAAATCCAAAGAAGGTTTTCCTGTACGTTCATCAGAAAATATTTCTAGATCCCAATACACCCAATGCCAAATAGCTGCTAAAAAGCATAAGCCAGAAAACATAATATGCGCTCCGGCCACACCTTCGTAACTCCAAATGCCAGGGTCCGTTATAGTCCCCCCTGTAATACTCCAACCGCCCCACGAATTGGTTATTCCTAAACGAGTCATGAAAGGTATAACGAACATACCCTGTCTCCACATTGGATCAAGAACGGGGTCAGAGGGATCAAAAACTGCTAATTCATATAGAGCCATCGAACCGGCCCAACCAGCAACCAGAGCTGTATGCATGATATGAACAGAAATCAACCGACCGGGATCATTCAATACGACGGTATGAACACGATACCAAGGCAAACCCATAGAAATACCCCTTTATCAAAAATGACACTATGTAACTTTATTGCATTGGAAAAGACTATGACTATGCAATGGATCCCTTTTGTTCAATAGATTATCTCGGAACAAGGGTTAATGTTTGTTCTATTCTGTTTGTAATAATGGAACAATTCAGTTTGTAGGAACAAAGAGAAACAAATCTATTCTATACCCGATAAGTAGCAATACGCAATGGGGAGTTGATATCACCGTCGATGAGTAAATGCTTTCATACTTCTTTAGTATTGGAAGGCTATATTGATAAGAATTTTCCTTTATTTATTCCGTCTTCTTAAACGAAACCTTTCTAGTCTATGCAGAAAATCGAATAAAGATTGATATTATAAAGACAATAACCCTAAATTATTACGTTTCCACATTAAAGTGAAATAGAGTACTTAATTTTTTTCTTTCATTTAATGCCTATTGGTGTTCCAAAAGTTCCCTTTCGAAGTCCTGGAGAGGAAGATGCAGCTTGGGTTGACGTATAGTGCGGCTTGTCAGATATCTTGGGTCATATGGGATTTCCCCGTTCTCTCTCCCGATTGAGATATCCTCCCTTTCACCCAAGAAAGATTGATTGAATCATCCAAAATTTGGAGCGTGAAATGGAATTAGATCTATTTTTAGTTTTCGGAGGATTCAAATTAATATTATCAATTAATAAAATTTATGGTTGGCTCGGGTGGACCAAAAAAATCAAGTATCCAGGCTCCGTTTATAAAAACCCAATCCCAATTGGAAATATATTGAAGATTACTGCTATATAGTTTATTTACTTTAACTCTTAATCGTTTCAATTTCAAATTGAAACTCGAAAAAGAGTGATCTCAAGCAATCGAATAAAGTAATGATTGAATATTGAAATTGATGCAAGAAAAGATATGAAATAAAAAAAACAAACAAGTGGTATTGGAAACATTTGCCCTATATGTGCAAATCAAAATCGGACAGATCTTTACCCGGAGTAGAGCATAAACCTAAAAAAATGAAAGAGACCCATTCAAGAACAAGAAAATGACATCGTGGTTTGAATTGGATCTCGATGATATGATACATCAATGAAAAGTAAGTTCGATAATTTTAGTAAATTGTATTTTAATTATAGAAATCTTTTTCTATTATTCTACCGGCAATTAGGTAATTTCGGGAAAGGAGCAAAAAGTAATCTTTCTTGAAAAATATAAAAGGAGCCCCTTAATTATTCATTATAAGTTGGCAAACCTCGATGAAAAATCAAAAAAGATATAGAATCTACACATTGATTTTTTTCACAATTTTGTTTGAACCGTATGCATCAAAAGGTGCCTGTACGGTTCCTAAGGGATATAATTTTACCCTAATCAACCGACTTTATCGAGAAAGATTACTTTTTTTAGGTCAAGAAGTTGATAGCGAGATCTCGAATCAACTTATTGGTCTTATGGTATATCTCAGTATCGAGGATGATACCAAAGATTTGTATTTGTTTATAAATTCTCCTGGTGGGTGGGTAATACCCGGAGTAGCTATTTATGATACCATGCAATTTGTTCGACCAGATGTACATACAATATGCATGGGGTTAGCTGCTTCAATGGGATCCTTTATCCTGGTCGGAGGAGAAATTACCAAACGTTTAGCATTCCCTCACGCTTGGCGCCAATGGGTTTTTTATTTGAGAAAAAAAGACTATGCCTTCACTGTATGAAATATATTAAGTAATAATAGCATGGCACTTTGAATTCGATATGAGAAAATTTTTTTCTATTTTCTTTTCAAAACATTCGATTGGGTATCGAAAGAGTAGTATGAGATGAAAAGTATTCCTGATTTTTTTTATATCAGGAGTCCGTTGTAGCGTCACAAACTTTTTTTATGAAAAAAACTCTATTTATGTTTGAAAGAGTACAAAAAAATTCTTCCTTATTTTTCGGATCAAAAAGAAACTTTGGGATTGCTGAACTACAAACGAAATAAATATCAAGCAACGGAGCCATCATAGTATTTTTGAACTCCTACGAAAAGAAGGGTGGTAATTGGATAATTTACTGATCTGGATCTGATCGATTCGATATTTTCTCCTTTTTCAACAGAAAATAAAAAAAGTAAATTCCATTGTAGAGCCGTATGCAATGTGAAAAAGATGCACGTACGGTTGTTCAATTCTATATTTTTCGTGTTATTCCGTATTTTTGCTCTTGGCCTCATTGTGTTGTGTGAGATAGAAGAACTCTTTTTATGGTATATCATCAGGGTAATGATTCATCAACCCGCGAGCTCTTTTTATGAGGCTCAAACGGGAGAATTTCTCCTGGAAGCGGAAGAACTTTTGAAATTGCGCGAAACCCTCACAAGGGTTTATGGACAAAGAACGGGGAAACCCTTATGGATTATATCCGAAGATATGGAAAGGGATGTTTTTATGTCAGCAACAGAAGCCCAAGCCCATGGAATTATTGATCTTGTCGCGGTCGAATAAAATGAATAAAAAAAGCGAAACATTTTAAATTTTATCTTGTTACTGGGTTTACCATTCTGGGTTTAATATTCTATTAACTAGAAATACTTTCGGTTAGGATTGATCTAAACCAGCCCATTATGTATACGATTCAGCATGCCAACGATTAAACAACTTATTAGAAACACAAGACAGCCAATCAGAAATGTAACGAAATCCCCCGCGCTTCGGGGATGCCCTCAGCGCCGAGGAACATGTACTAGGGTGTATGTGTGACTCGTTCCGATTATGAGCTGGAACAAAAACAAAAGAAAGCATTTTTCCAGTATCAATGATCAGTACTGGTGAATAGAATAGTATAAAACTCCTGTCACTATCTAAAACGAATAAAATGAAAAAGATCTATTCATCTATTGGGTATGAAATTTATGGTTTCTGTCAGTCTAAATCGGATTTAAGATACGAAAATGAAAATTTCCCATTGGTAGCGAACGTTATCCATTTAGCGGGGAATCCTTTTTTAAGAGCAAAAAATTCCTGCTCCCATTTTTACAAGAACGGACTAACAGGGTCAGCTATCCAGCTAACTTTCAAAATTAAATACCGTTACTGTATAGGTGGATCTCATTGTGAAAGACCTATTACTGGATAATTCATGGGTAGAGCCAAAATGTTTGAACTGTACAAGTTATTAATAAGATTCTGGAAATGAAGTAGAAGGAAAGGGCTCCGGTGTATAGAAAGGACCTCACCGTTTAAAAAGGAACCATAGAAACGAAGGAACCCACTATTTCTTTAATCATCTATATTTAACTTGAATTTACATTTTTTTAGTTACTTTTGTTTGATACATTAATACAATTTTTCTTTTTTTTGTCTTGTTTTAAGGTGAAATGTCAAAAAAAAAGAAAAAAATAGTGGTTGGGAAGGTTATAGTAGCAAAAGCCATTGGAATTTTTATTTTATACATTGGAAAAATCCGTTTTGTTATTGATAGACCAGGAGAAAAAAGAATAACTCAAAGAAAGAAAATTAATAAGTTATTCATCAAAGTTACATTTATTCAATGACTAGAGTTAAACGAGGATATATAGCTCGAAGACGCAGAAACAAAATTCGTCTTTTTGGATCAAGCTTTCGAGGGGCTCATTCAAGACTTACTCGAACTATTGCTCAACAGAAAATAAGAGCTTTGGTTTCGTCTCATCGGGATAGAGATAGGCAAAAGAGAGATTTTCGCCGTTTGTGGATCACTCGGATAAATGCAGCAATTCGCGAAAGGGGGGTATACTATAATTATAGTAAATTTATACATGATCTGTACAACAGGCAGTTGCTTCTTAATCGTAAAATACTTGCACAAATAGCTATATTCAATCCAAATTGTATTTCTATTATTTACAATGAGATCATAAAAAAAGAAAATTGCAAAAAATACCTCGAAATGATTTAAATGAAGTTCCCCGGAGTTTATTCTCCGGGAGTATTAAAGTAGGAATTAGTCTGATAAAGTACGATAAATAAATAAAAATCAACAAATCCATTCAAAAAAAATTCCCAATTTTTATATTATCTTACGACGTGACAATCAAATTTCGATTTTTTTAGAATAAAACCCCAATCTGTGCTTGAGTTCAGATTCCAATTTTGATTCAATTCCATTATCAATTAAATAAGGAATAAGTCTATTTTTTATTTATTTTTGGTTCTAAAACTCGCAGTTCTAGTAGTCGACTCGGTTCTTTCAAACTGTTTTTCATTATTAAGAAAAGGTAACAAAGATAAAATACGAGCTTGTTTTATAGCACTAGTAATTAATCGTTGTTGTTTCAAGGTCAATCTATTCACCCGCCTAGATAAAATTTTTCCTTGTTCACTAATAAATCGACTAATTAAACTCATGTTTCTATAATCAATTCGATCCCCCGATTGAATCGGGGGCAAACGCCTACGAAAAGATCGCTTGGATTTTATAAGGGGTCGCTTAGATTTATCCATAGTTTGTTTAGTTTATTACTTATACCAAAAATCCTATCCTATTTCTTAATTCGAATTTTTTTTTAGGTCCAGCCAAAATAGGATTTTCTTTGTTTATTTCTATTTTATATATTATATATAATAATTATGAAATATTGAATATGAAAATATATTTTCTAGTAAAAAAAGAGTAAATAATATATATATTTCTTATATAATGAAAATTAAAATTGTTTTGTCTCCTTACTTGAAAGGATAATAAACAGACGTTCAGTTTGATCTATTTCTTTATCTCTCCATGAATTGTATGTTTAGAACAATAGGGACAGAATTTTCGCAATTCCAACCGACTAGGCGTATTGTGGCGATTCTTTTGGGTAATATATCTGGAAACGCCCCTTGATCCCTTATTAACACTCTTTCGAACACAACCAGTACATTCCAAAATAACCTTTACTCGGACATCTTTACCCTTAGCCATGAACCCCCTTTTGATATTTAATTCAAGCAACTTTTCTATTTTTCTTGAAGAAGGGAAAAAATAGAAAAGTTGCTAAAATAGAAGTTGCTAACTAGAAATACAATTCGCAATTCGAAAGATTTTGTGGAAATCAATAGAGTAGTAATAGTTAAGTAAAGAACTACTCCGTAATCAAATTCAAAAGGGTTTCTAACTAGATATCTCTCTAATCATAGTATTTCATTTAAATATCGTGTAGAAAACTCTTAACTTAACCTGAACCTAAGTTTTGGGAAGGTTGAATCCACTTTTCTTCTTTACTAAACTAACCCTCTTTTTTTAGAATAAATAAAAACGGGTAGGGATTATTCACAGGGAGTTGATTCTATCTCGAATCTTCGCTAAACCCTTTCCGTATTAATAACTAGAATGAAAAAAAGGGGAATGTCAACGCATCTGGAAAAAAACGATTGATTTCTATTAATATACCGGCTAAAGACCCAAACCATAAAGTACTTAGGACCGGTGCCACGGAAAGGTATGTTTTGAAATCTCGCATTGAAAATCCTCCTTTTTAATTTCTTTAATTGAAAAAATAAAGTAATACATATTGGATCTATGATCGGATGTATATATATGATAGTTAAAGAATACTTGTCTTTGTACACAAAATGCCTAAGCTAAGTCAAATGAAAATTTCCAATAATAGAATTTAAAGAGATTTTTTTAAGAAAAAGAATAGCATGTCCCTTATCTACCGAACTGAGCATTCCTACAACATATTTTTTTTACTTTACGATAGGTTTTAATATACAAATACTTTCTATTATACCTTAGTATGAGAAGAGGCCGAAAAGAAGAGGAAATAGCCGAGCAAAAAAAATTCTGTATTTTCTTTTTATGGAAAAAAAGAATGTGGAAAACAAGGCAAGGATTCTTTACAATTACACTATAAAAACGAATTGAATTGAAAGGGATGTAGCGCAGCTTGGTAGCGCGTTTGTTTTGGGTACAAAATGTCACGGGTTCAAATCCTGTCATCCCTACCTAATTACTTTTACTCTGAGAAGTAAGGAGGAATTAATTGAAATTTTGATTAAAATCGAAGATACGTAATCTCTCTTTTTTTTATGATACTCTATATGGTAGATAATCTATGCATACAGGATATAGATATAGTTTGGAGTTATAAAAAAAACCATTCTTGCCAATCTTTCTTATCTATTGTGATAAGAAAGCGCTCTTAGTTCAGTTCGGTAGAACGTGGGTCTCCAAAACCCGATGTCGTAGGTTCAAATCCTACAGAGCGTGATTCCATTGTTGTTAAGTCAAGTTGAATTATAGAAATAGAAAAGACTTAGACTAAACTAAATGAACAGTAATCTAATCGAAAATTGACCTCCTGTTGATTTGAGAAAGGAGGAGGTCAATCAAAAAAAGATTTGTTAATTAATCAAAGATCCAACTGATCACCGCGTCTGTATTGTAAATATGCCGTCACAAATAATCCAGCCAAAGTAATAGGAATTAGACCTAAGACGATTCCAAATAGAAAAACTTCAATCATTTCAATTCGTTTGAAAAAAAAAAAAAGAAAGGTAATATCTATCCCTAAATATGAATCTGAATTCCCCACGAATCTCAATAACCAAAAACTATCAATTGTCGCAGTAAAGAACTCTAAAATAGACGGAATCCTACAGTACAGAAAGATTTCTTGAGTTGTTTATTCAATTAATTTTAAATAAGTCGTATCTTGCTTAGACCTATAAATAAAGCAGAGGTTATAGTTAATGCCGCTAGTAAAAAACCGAAATAACTAGTTAGAGTAGACATGAAGGGGCTAA